TTGATAAGAGGCCAGACCGCACCAGTATCAATCCATTTTATTCTATTTCTTCCAAGGCAGGGATTCAACAATCACTTAGCCAAAATCAAGTAACTATTCGTACGTTGTTGAAGAGGAATAAGGAATGCCAGTCTTTTATAATTTTGTCAGCATCTAATTGTTTTCAAATGGGTCCATTCAACGATGTAAAATATTACAATGATGTAATAAAAAAAGAATCAATGAAAAGAGATAGTCTAATTCCAATTAGGAATTCCTTGGGACCTTTAGGATTAGGAAGAACCCCTCAAATTGCGCATTTTTATTCATTTTACCATTTAATAACTTATAATCAGATCTCGGGAACTAAATATTTACAACTTGACAATTTCAAACAGACTTTTCAAGTGCTTAAATATTATTTAATGGATGAAAATGGTAGGGTTTCTATTTATAATAATCCCGATCCGCGCGGTAACATCGTTTTGAATCCATTCAATTTGAATTGGAATTTTCTCCATCATAATTATTGTGAAGAAGCGTCTAGAATAATTAGCCTTGGGCAGTTTATTTGTGAAAATTTATGTATATCCAAAAACGGACCGCACTTAAAATCGGGTCAAGTTCTAATTGTTCAAATTGACTCTGTAGTAATAAGATCGGCTAAAGCTTATTTGGCCACTCCGGGAGCAACCGTTCATGGCCATTATGGAGAAATCCTTTACAAAGGAGATACATTAGTTACATTTATATATGAAAAATCGAGATCTAGGGATATAACGCAAGGTCTTCCAAAAGTGGAACAAGTGTTAGAAGTGCGTTCGATTGATTCAATATCGATGAACCTAGAAAAGAGAATGGAGGGTTGGAACAAGAGTATAACAAAAATTATTGGAATTCCTTGGAGATTCTTGATTGGTGCTGAGCTAACTATAGTGCAAGGGCGTATCTCTTTGGTTAATAAGATCCAAAAAGTTTATAGATCTCAGGGGGTGCAGATTCATAATCGACATATAGAAATTATTGTGCGTCAAATAACATCAAAAGTGTTGGTTTCAGAAGAGGGAATGTCTAATGTTTTTTCACCCGGAGAACTGATTGAATTGTTGCGGGCGGAACGAACAGGGCGCGCTTTGGAAGAAGCGATCTGTTACCGAGCTATCTTATTGGGAATAACGAAAGCATCTCTAAATACTCAAAGTTTTATATCCGAAGCAAGTTTTCAAGAAACTGCTCGAGTTTTAGCAAAAGCCGCTCTCCGGGGTCGTATCGATTGGTTGAAAGGTCTGAAAGAGAACGTTGTTCTAGGGGGGATGATACCCGTTGGTACGGGATTCAACGGATTAGTGCAACGTTCAAGGCAACATACCAACATTCCTTTGGAAACCAAAAACAATAAACTATTCGAGGCAGAAATGCGAGATATTTTGTTCCACCACAGAGAATTATTTGATTTTTTCATTTCAAGGAATTTACACGATACACTGAGACAATCATTTCGAGGGTTGAATGATTCCTAAGAGCGGATTCACCCCCTTTCTTTTTAGCTATTTGTATTTGCGGTCATTTTTTTATTTTTTATTTTTATTTGGTATATAGTAATAAAGATAATAAAATAACAAATAGAATAGAAAGAAATTAATATTAATGGTTTGAATCGTGTATCAATGGCCAATATCCGTTAGAGGTAGAAACGAAGGTTCCATCGGAACAATTATTTATTTCTATTTCAGGGCACCCCGTCTCTCTTTTTTTTAATAAAAAGAAAGGAGGTGCGGATAAATAAATGACAAGAAGATATTGGAACATCCATTTGGAAGAAATGATGGAAGCAGGAGTTCATTTTGGTCATGGTACTAGTAAATGGAATCCTAGAATGGAACCTTATATCTCTTCAAAGCGTAAAGGTATTCATATTATAAATCTTATTAGAACTGCCCGTTTTTTATCAGAAGCTTGTGATTTAGTTTTTGATACAGCAAGTAGGGGAAAGCAATTCTTAATTGTTGGTACCAAAAATAAAGCAGCCGATTCAGTAGCACGGGCTGCAATAAGGGCCCGTTGTCATTATGTTAATAAAAAATGGCTAGGCGGTATGTTAACGAATTGGTATACTACGGAAACGATACTTCATAAGTTCAGGGACTTGAGAACGGAACAAAAGATGGGGAGACTCAATCGTCTTCCGAAAAGAGATTCAGCTATGTTGAAGAGACAATTATCTCACTTGCAAACATATCTGGGCGGGATCAAATATATGACTGGATTACCCGATATTGTAATAATCGTTGATCAGCAAGAAGAATATATGGCTCTTCGAGAATGTATGATTTTGGGAATTCCAACGATTTGTTTAATCGATACAAATTGTGACCCAAGTCTCGCTGATATTTCGATCCCAGCAAATGATGACGCGATAGCTTCAATCCGATTAATTCTTAACAAATTAGTATTTGCAATTTGTGAGGGTCGTTCTAGTTATATACGAAATCCTTGATTCATATTAATAATGAATAATAAAATAAAAAAATTATTTTGGGAACTCCATAGATTTATGAAATCGGTTATGCTTCCTAAAAGAGATACAAGTAACTAGGGATATTATGTAATTAATTGGTATACAAATATATATAAGTCAACTAGGCAAGTCGAAAAAAGAGAAGGTTGAATCAAAATAATTCTTTTTAAAGTTCTATTTTTTTCAGAGGGCAATATGAATGTTCTATTATGTTATATCAACACACTAAAAGGCTTATACGATATATCCGGTGTGGAAGTCGGCCAACATTTCTATTGGAAAATAGGAGGTTTTCAAGTCCATGCCCAAGTAATTATTACTTCTTGGGTTGTAATTGCTATCTTATTAGGTTCAGCCATTATAGCTGTTCGTAATCCACAAACCATTCCTACTGACAGTCAGAATTTCTTCGAATATGTTCTTGAATTCATTCGAGATGTGAGCAAAACTCAGATTGGCGAAGAATACGGTCCATGGGTTCCCTTTATTGGAACTTTGTTTCTATTTATTTTTGTTTCGAATTGGTCGGGTGCTCTTTTACCTTGGAAAATCATACAGTTACCTCATGGGGAATTAGCCGCGCCTACAAATGATATAAATACTACTGTTGCTTTAGCTTTACTCACGTCAGTAGCATATTTCTATGCGGGTCTTAGTAAAAAAGGATTAGGTTATTTTGGTAAATACATTCAACCAACTCCAATCCTTTTACCCATTAATATTTTAGAAGATTTCACAAAACCCCTATCACTTAGTTTTCGACTTTTCGGAAATATATTAGCTGATGAATTAGTAGTTCTTGTTCTTGTTTCTTTAGTACCTTCAGTGGTTCCTATACCCGTCATGTTACTTGGATTATTTACAAGCGGTATTCAAGCTCTTATTTTTGCAACTTTAGCTGCGGCTTATATAGGCGAATCCATGGAGGGTCATCATTGACTAGTTTTCGAAATAGTCTTTTTTTGGTTTAAGCCTTACGCAATATATGTGCGTATCAAGGTAATCTGCTTAAGGAGCATAATATATAAAAATAAATAGATAAATTATATAAATATAAACTATATAAAGTATAGAAGTAATAGTCAAAAATAAGATATTAGCGGTATTAGGGAATTGCAACAAACAAAAGGGGAAGTAAAAAAAAGGAAAGAGATCGAAAAGATCTTTTTCCTAAAATTCCAGTTCGGTCTATTTATCCCCCCCCCCCAATGAATACTATCTTTATATTGTTTTGTTCATTTAATTCCAATATCCAATATTATTAGATATTAGTAATCATAATCTGAATAATAATTAGGATTGTAATACTTATAGTATTATAGTGTGCTATTTTAAAAAAGATGCTATTGTTATATAGAAGAATTCCCATTCAAGTTGATTTCATCCAATTAAACGGTTGACCAAAAGAGAATTTTAATAAATAATAAATTACCTGAACTTAGATCAATCAAATACTTCTATTTCGATGCAACGATTCGATCTAACGAATTTGTCCATGTAGATTGATTGTACCTGCGTCGGCGAGTAAAAAAGAAAAAATAAAGATTTACAAAAAACTTCAAATTTATAAAAAAAAATGGATTGGTTAGGGGGGGCCGAACTAGATGTATGTACTCTAATTAGTATAAGACAACTCTTGTGAATGTTTCGAAGAATGATTCTATAATCCGATTGAATGTAAGATATGAATGGTTGATTTACGTTATCCAAGAAACACATGTATATGTAATATTAGATATTAATTAGTTATATATGTAATATCTAAGCGGCTCTATTACTGTGAATTTAGATAGGAATTCCAATGGAATCCCCTCCATTTCCTTTGTAGTTGTGAATTGAATATTAAATGAATAAAATAAAGTGACTATTGAATAAAGAGATTCAATCAAGAAAATAAGAAAAAACGAAAAATTCAAAAAGAATGGTATGGATTCAAAAAAATTCTGTGAATAAAAACTAAAAAAGAAATATCGAAGCCGTTCTGATAATTCAATAATAATATTATTACTTCAATTCCGAGTTCTTATTTCCTTCGACTGTATAGATCTTAGCGATGGAATAATTAAGTCATAATTTATTGGTTGATCGTATCATTAACTATTTACTTATTTTGGTGTGAGGAACTTATCATGAATCCACTGATTTCTGCCGCTTCCGTTATTGCTGCTGGGTTGGCCGTCGGGCTTGCTTCTATTGGACCTGGGGTTGGTCAAGGTACTGCTGCGGGCCAAGCTGTAGAAGGGATCGCGAGACAGCCCGAGGCGGAGGGAAAAATACGAGGTACTTTATTGCTTAGTCTGGCTTTTATGGAAGCTTTAACAATTTATGGACTGGTTGTAGCGTTAGCACTTTTATTTGCGAATCCCTTTGTTTAATCCGAAAAAAAAAAAATACGTATTTTTTATTAGTTTATTTCCTTGGACTTACTGCTTTTTTTGAATTAGATTAGGATTTCACTCCTCCAATTATTTGGTGGGACACTAACCCATGGGAAGGACTGATT